ACATCTGCTCTAACAATTCCGTCGCCGTCTACCAAAACGACCGGAAATGTTTCAAAAAAAGTGGGCATACGCCGTACAAAAAGCTCACGTCCTTCTTTATCTCTAAAGATAGGGTGTCCTAACCACCCAACCGCTATTCCATCTCCGCTATCCATTGAGCCTGCCCTGAATAATCCTCCTTTTGCTGGATTATTGCCGATATAATCATAAAAAGCCAATTTTTCAGGAATTTTAGACCAGGCTTCTGAGAAACTTTGATTTTCTGCTAGCTCGGCGCTAACTCTTCGATATATCTCTTGCTGGAAGTAACCCTGATCCCATTGATAACGAGTGGGACCAAATAATTCGATGGGGGTAGTTGCTGAACCATACCACATAGTTCCAGCAACTACAAAAGCTGCAAAAAAGACAGCCGCGATACTACTGGAGAGTACGGTTTCAATATTTCCCATACGTAATCCTTTGTATAGACGTTGTGGCGGTCGAACGCTAAGATGGAATAGACCCGCTAATATTCCCAATGTACCTGCTGCAATATGATGAGAAGCTATTCCTCCCGGAACAAAAGGATCAAAACCTTCCACACCCCACGACGGATTTACAGGTTGTACTTTTCCCGTTAGTCCATAAGGATCAGACACCCATATTCCAGGACCATACAGGCCTGTTACATGAAATGCACCAAAACCAAAGCAAGCCACCCCAGAGAGAAATAAATGAATTCCAAAGATCTTGGGCAAATCCAAAGAAGGTTTTCCTGTACGTTCATCAGAAAATATTTCTAGATCCCAATAGACCCAATGCCAGATAGCTGCCAAAAAGCATAAGCCAGAAAACATAATATGTGTCCCAGCTACACCTTCGTAACTCCAAACCCCCGGATTCGTTACAGTCCCTCCTGTGATACTCCAACCCCCCCAGGAATTTGTTATTCCTAAACGAGTCATGAAGGGTATAACGAACATACCTTGTCTCCACATTGGATCAAGAACGGGATCAGAAGGATCAAAAACTGCTAATTCATAGAGAGCCATCGAGCCCGCCCAACCAGCAACCAGAGCTGTATGCATTATATGAACGGAAAGCAATCGGCCGGGATCATTCAATACAACGGTATGAACACGATACCAAGGCAAACCCATGGAAAATACCCCTTTATCAAAGAAAAAAATAAACACTACGTAACTTTATTGCATTGGAATATACTATGACTATCCTACGGACTTCCCCTGTTCAGTGGATTATTTCCTAACAAGGGTTATTTATTCTATATTCTATTCTGTTCCAAATAATTGAAGAATTCTGTTCGTAAGAACAAAGAGAAGCAGATTTATTCTATACTCGATAAGTACCAATACGCAATGCTGGATTGATACCACTTTCTATGAGTAAATGCGTTTATCATCCGAAAGGCCTACTCATACAAAATTTCCTTTATTTTTTTGTATTTCTTTCTGAATTTTTCGAATCTATGGATAAAATAAATATGATAAAGACAGTATTATAAAGACAATAAAACCACACTGTTACGTTTCCACATCAAAGTGAAATATAGGATTTAGTTCTTTTTTCTTTCAATTTATGCCTATTGGTGTTCCAAAAGTACCTTTCCGAACTCCTGGAGAGGAAGATGCATCTTGGATTGACGTATAGTGCGACTTGTCAGATATATTGGGTCATATGGGATTTCCCCGTTCTCTCCCCCGATCGAGATATCCTCCGTTTCGCCCAAGAAGGAGAAATAGAATCATCCAAAAATTGGAGCGTGAAGTGCAATTAGATGCATTGTGTGGAGGAATTCATAGTACTATTATCAATTAGAATAATTTATGGTTTACTTTGATTGGACTCAAAAAATGAAGTATCCAGGCTCCGTTTAGAAAAAACCCCATTGGTAATATATCTAGGATTACTACGTGTATCCTAAATGATTCCTGTTTGTTATTTGGAAAGTCATAACAAAAAGAAATGTTGGTGAGAAGATTTGTCCTATATGTGCAAATCAAAATGGGGTGCATCTTTACCCGGAGTAGAGCATAAACCTAAAAAGATGAAAGAGTCCCATTCAGGAACAAGAAAATACCATCGTGATTTGGATTGAATCTCGATGAAACAATACATCAATGAAAAGTGAATTCGATAAATTTTTCTATTATATTATAAAGAAGAAATAAACATTCGTCTTTATTGAAAAATCGAAGAAAAAGCCCTTAATCTATATATTGATTCTTTTTTTTTTTTCGCTAGTTTTTTTTTGAACCGTATGCACCAAAAGGTGCATGTACGGTTCCTAAGGGATACAATTTTGCCCTACCCAACCGACTTTATCGAGAAAGATTGCTTTTTTTAGGCCAAGCAATTACTAGCGAGATCTCGAATCAACTTATCGGTCTTATGGTATATCTCAGTATCGAGGATGATACCAAAGATCTTTATTTGTTTATAAACTCTCCTGGCGGATGGATAATACCCGGAGTAGCTATTTATGATACTATGCAATTTGTGCGACCAGAGGTCCATACAATATGCATGGGATTAGCCGCGTCAATGGGATCTTTTATCCTGGTTGGAGGAGCAATTACCAAACGTCTAGCATTCCCTCACGCTTGGCGCCAATGGGGTTTTTTTATTTGAGAGAAAAAATAAAACTATGCCTTCGCCATATGAATATTAAGTAATAATAGCATGGCACTTCGAATTCGATATGAAAAATTTTTGCATTGTTTTTTTTTTCAAAAGATTCAATTATGTATCGAGAGAGTAGTATGAGATAAAAGATATTTCCGACTTTCTCTTATCTATCGGAAGTCCAATTCAGCGTTACAAACTTGGTTGTTTTCACACCGAAAGGCTCTTAACAATTTTTAAGTTATAAAAACAAGAGTGCAAAAAAAACCAAATTTTTCCCTTTTTGGTTGGATCAAAAAGAAACTTTGGGATTGCTGAATCAAAGAAAAAAAAAAGAATCCATTTTCAAATAGAAAAGCAACGGAGCCATCATAGTATTTTTGAATTCCTCCAAAAGGAAGGGTGGCCATTTGACCATTTACCCGTCTGGGGCTGATAGATTCTATTTTTATCTGGAAAGTAAGGGTCAATTTGATTGTATAGCCGTATGCAATGCACAAAAGATGATGCCCGTACGGTTGTTCAATTCTATCTTTTTTCCTATTATTCTTGATCTTCCTTTTCTGTGCCTTTCATCACATCAGATAGAGAAACCTTCTATCATCAGGGTAATGATCCATCAACCCGCGAGTGCTTTTTATGAGGCGCAGGCGGGAGAATTTATCCTGGAAGCGGAAGAACTGCTCAAACTACGCGAAACCCTCACAAGGGTTTATGTACAAAGGACGGGCAAACCATTATGGGTTGTATCTGAAGACATGGAAAGAGACGTTTTTATGTCAGCAACAGAAGCCAAAGCTTATGGAATTGTTGATCTTGTAGCAGTTCCATGAAAAAATGGATTTTGTGAAAATCCGTGATTTTCTATTTTATCTCCGAGTTTAACTATTAAATAAAAAAAATTCCTAATCATCCGGTTAGGATCAATCTAAACCAGCCCATTATGTATATATTCAACATGCCAACTATTAAACAACTTATTAGAAATACAAGACAGCCCATTCGAAATGTCACGAAATCCCCCGCTCTTGGGGGATGCCCTCAGCGTCGAGGAACATGTACTAGGGTGTATGTGCGACTCGTTTAGATCATGAGCTGATACAAAAAATCAAGAAACCGCTTCCAGTATCAGTATGAATGATTAGTCCAGTGAATAGGATCGAATGGAAGAAGGAACTCCATTTACTATCTACTTAATTATCTAAAAATAAGCCAATCGATCCCTCTATTGTGTATAAAATTTATGGTTTCCGCTGGTGCAAATCCAATCACCTGAATTTAAGATGAGAAACAATTCTCCATTGGTAGCAAATCGTTATCCATTAAGCGGAGGAAATCTTATTGAAATTCAAAAAAAAAAACAGAAAAATGAAGTTCTCGCTCGGTCAAGAACGGACTACGAGGGTCAGCTACCCAGCGAAATTTCATAATTAAATACCGTTACTGTATAGGCGGGTCTTATTGTGAAAGACCCCTTACTGGATAATAGAATTCATGAGTAGAGCCAATAGAGTGTGATGTGAACTATACAAGTTACCAATAACATTGATGAAATATTAAATGAAATAAAGGCTCCGGTGTATAGAGAAGACCTCACCGTTTAAGAAGTAACCATAGAAACGAGGAAACCCACGATTTCTTTATCCATTTAATTTCGATTTCTTTAAAAAATACCGAAAAAAAGAAAAAATCGTGGTTGGGGAGGTTATAGTAGCCAAAGCCGTTGGAATTTTTATTTTATACATTGGAAAAATACGTTTGGTTATTAATAGACCAGGGCGGGTAAAAGAATAACTGAAAGAAACGAAATCGATTAGTTATTTGTCAAAATTTTTTTTATTCAATGACCAGAATTAAACGCGGATATATAGCCCGGAGGCGTAGAACAAAAATTCGTTTATTTGCATCAAGTTTTCGGGGATCTCATTCAAGACTTACTCGAACTATTACTCAACAGAAAATAAGAGCTTTGGTTTCGGCTCATCGGGATAGGGATAAGCAAAAGAGAAATTTTCGTCGTTTGTGGATCACTCGGATAAACGCAGTAATTCGAGAAGGGAGAGTATTCTATAGTTATAGTAAATTTATACATAATCTATACAAGAAGCAGTTGCTTCTTAATCGTAAAATATTGGCCCAAATGGCTATATCAAACAGGAATTGTCTTTATATGATTTCCAACGAAATCAGAAAAAAAGTAGATTGGAAAGAATACAGCGGAATAATTTAAATGGAGTTCCCCGGAGAATGAACTCCGGGAAGGTGGGGTCAAAATGACTATAAGAAAATATGCTAAAGTAGGCAAAATGAATGAACACGTTCAATAAAAAAAAATATTTTTTTCCGGTTCGCTTTTTTTTCTTACGACACCA